AACCTTGGCACAGATCGAAACTACGACTCTCTGATAGAGATCGAAAGCAACAAGATGATTTTGATTCTTGTTTTTTAACAGTTTTAGGAAAGGAAACAGAATATCCGTTTGGTCCTCCTCGAAAAACACCTTCCTTTTTTGAACCCATTTTTAAAGATATAGACTATAAAGTCGAAATAAGAAAATTGAATTTTAGAGTTCGAAGAGTTTTAAAAAAAATAAAAAAAAAACAATCAAAAGCAGTTTTATTTGTAAAACAAAAAATAAAAGAACTTTTAAAAGAAAATAAAATTCCATTATTTATACCGACAGAAATATATGAATCAAGTGAAACTCAAACAGAAAAGGATTCTATAATCAGCACTCAGCTAATTCATGAATCACTTACTCAAAATCGATCTACAGGTTGGACAAATTATTCACAGGTCGAAGAAGAAATGAAACATAGAATTGATAGAAGAAATACAATCAGAAATCAAATAGAAATAATAAAAAAAAAAAAAAAAGTAACGCCGGGAATAAAAAAAAATAATAATGGAGAATCACCCCCAAAAATTTGGAAAATATTAAAAAGAAAAAATATTGAATTAATAGTTAAATTTTTCATTGAAAAAATATACATAGATATCTTTCTATGTATCATTAATATACGCAGAATCACTCTACAAATTTGTATGGAATCAACCAAAAAAATTCTTGATAAATACATTGACAATAATGAAATAAATCAAGATCAAGAAAGGATTAATAAAACAAAAAAAAATCAAATTGACTTCATTTCGCCTATGACTATAAAAAAGGCTTTTGATAATCTTAGAAATAGTAAGCGGAAGTCACATATTTTTTTTAATTTATCTTACTTGTCACAAAAATATGTATTTTTTAAATTATCACAAACCCAAGTTATTAACTTCAATAAGTTAAGATCTCTTCTTCAATATAATGGACCTTCTTTTTTTCTTAAGAATGAAATAAAAGATCTTTTTGGAAGACAAGGAATATTTGATTCCGAAGTAAGACATAAGGAACTTCCAAATAATGGAATGAATCCATGGAAAAACTGGTTAAGAGGTCATTATCAATACGATTTATCGCAGATTACATGGTCTAGATTAATCCCACAAAAATGGAGAAATGGACTAAATCAATGCCATACGTCTCAAAATAAGGATTTAAATAAATGGTATTCCTATGAAAAAGACCAATTATTTGATTCAAAAAAAAAACAAAATTCGAAAGTATATTTATTACCAAATAAAGAGGAAAATTTTCAAAAAAACTATAGATATGATCTTTTATCATATAAATATATTCATTCTGAAACTAAGAAGAAGGCCTCTATTTATAGATCATCATTAGAAACAAATAAGAATCAAGAAAATTCCAACAGAAATAACGAAAAAATTTTTAGCATACTCAATCCTATCAAGAATTATCTAGGAAAAAGTGATATTATATATACGGAAAAAAATACAGATAGAAAATATTTGGGTTGGAAATTTAGTACAAATATTGAGGTTGAACCTAAAAAGGACCAAATCAGGGATAAACTTAATAATAAAGGTAATGGTCTTTTTTATCTTCCAATTGATTCAAATTCTGAAATTAATTACAATAAGGTCTTTTTTGATTGGATGGGAATGTCTTTTGATTGGATGGGAATGAATGAAAAATTCTTAATCTTAAATCGCCTCATGTCGAATCCGAAAGTTTTTTTCTTTCCAGAGTTTGTGATACTTTATCATAAATATAAAGAGAAACCTTGGTTTATCCCAAGGAACTTACTTCTTTTTAATTTGAATATAAATCCAAATTTTATTGAAAATCAAAATATCGAGGGAAAACAAGAGGAGGATGAGGTTTTTTTAAATTTTAGTCCATCAAATTCAAAACAATATTTTGAATTAAAGAATCAAAACAATATTGAAGAATATTTTTTAGAATCCATTGAAAAACTAAAAATATTCCTTAAAGGAGATTTTCCTTTGCAATTAAGATGGACTGGACGTTTGAATCAATTGAATCAAAAAATGCTGAATAATATCCAGATATATGGTCTGCTGGTTAGCCTCATAAATGTAAGAAAAATTACTATATCCTATATTCAAAGGAAAGAAATGAATCTGGATATAATGAGGAGGCGTTTAAATCTTACACAATTAACGAAAAAGGGAATATTAATTATGGAACCTGCCCGTCTATCTGTAAAAAATGACGGACAGTTTTTTATGTATCAAATCATAGGTATTTCCTTGGTTCATAAAAGTAAGCACCAAAGTAATCAAAGATACCGAAACCCCAAAAATGTTGCTAAGAATACTTTTGATGAATCCATTTCAAGACATAAAATAAAAACTCTAAATAGAGACAAAAATAATTTTGATTTGCTTGTTCCTGAAAAAATTTTATCGTCTAGACGTCGTAGAGAATTGAGAATTCTAATTTCTTTCAATTTAAATTTAAAGAATCAGAATGGTGTGCATAGAAATAATTTATTTTGCAAGGAAAACAAGATAAAAAACTGGAGTCAATTTTTGGAGGAAAGTAAAAATTTTGACAGAAAAAAAAATGAATTAAATAAATTAAAGTTCTTTTTTTGGCCTAATTATCGATTAGAAGATTTAGCTTGTATGAATCGCTATTGGTTTGATACCAATAATGGGAGCCGCTTGAGTATGTTAAGGATATATATGTATCCCTGATTCAAAATTTTGAGTTTCCTATATATTCTATTGTTCTATGAATTTTTCATTTTTTCTTCTGTCCGTGACCGTGTTATATGCAAGCAACCCGATGCGCATATGCGCTGTCTTACATCCCAGTCTAGGATACCTGAATATTAAGGAAATGGGGTATCAATTAAATTAATCAATCGAATCTTCGGACTGAACTATTTGGTATCGTTTTTTTGTATCACTATACAAATGAACTCAAAAATTGGATTGATTAATTTAATTGATAAAACTAGGAATGTATAAAGAAATTATGATTATTGTATATACTACATTAAAATTTCTGACATTATTATTACTGATCAATAAAATAAATATCTGTAAAAAGGGGAGTGTGAAATTATTTTATGGTAAAAAATTCATTTATTTCAATTATTTTGCAAGAACAAGAAGAAAACAAAGAAAACAGCGGATCTGTTGAATTTCAAGTAGTAAGTTTCACCAACAAGATACGGAGGCTTACTTCACATTTGGAATTGCACAAAAAAGACTATTTATCTCAAAGAGGTCTACGGAAAATTCTCGGAAAACGTCAACGGCTGCTGGCTTATTTGTCAAAAAAAAATAGAGCACGTTATAAAGAATTAATAGGGCAGTTGGATATTCGAGAGAGAAAAACTCGTTAATTTGAAGAGTTAGTTTGAATTATTGGCTTAAAGTTTGGTGAACTTCTTTTCGCTTTCAGCAATTCATGGAAGAATGAATCAGGAAAAACCTATGACTGTACCAGCTACAAGAAAAGACCTCATGATAGTCAATATGGGACCTCACCACCCATCAATGCATGGTGTTCTTCGACTAATTGTTACTTTAGATGGTGAAGATGTTATTGACTGTGAACCAATATTGGGTTATTTACACAGAGGTATGGAAAAAATTGCAGAAAATCGAACAATTATACAATATTTGCCTTATGTAACACGTTGGGATTATTTAGCTACTATGTTCACAGAAGCAATAACTGTAAATGCGCCAGAGCAATTAAGCAATATTCAAGTTCCTAAAAGGGCCAGTTATATCAGAGTCATTATGTTGGAGTTAAGTCGTATAGCTTCGCATTTGTTATGGCTTGGCCCTTTTATGGCAGATATTGGGGCACAGACTCCTTTCTTCTATATTTTTCGAGAAAGAGAATTGATATATGACCTATTCGAAGCTGCCACCGGTATGCGAATGATGCACAATTTTTTTCGTATTGGCGGAGTCGCTGCTGATTTACCTTATGGCTGGATAGATAAATGTTTGGATTTTTGCGATTATTTTTTAACAGGAATTGCTGAATATCAAAAGCTTATTACAAGGAATCCCATTTTTTTAGAACGAGTTGAAGGAGTAGGCATTATTGGTGGAGAGGAAGCAATAAATTGGGGTTTGTCGGGACCAATGCTACGAGCTTCCGGAATACAATGGGATCTTCGTAAAGTTGATCATTATGAGTGTTACGACGAATTTGATTGGGAAGTGCAATGGCAAAAAGAAGGGGATTCATTAGCTCGTTATTTAGTACGAATCAGTGAAATGACAGAATCCATAAAAATTATTCAACAGGCCCTAGAAGGAATTCCGGGAGGTCCCTATGAAAATTTAGAAATCCGCCGCTTTGATAGAGTAAAAGATACTGTATGGAATGAGTTTGATTATCGATTCATTAGTAAAAAACCTTCTCCAACTTTTGAATTGTCGAAGCAAGAACTTTATGCAAGAGTCGAAGCACCAAAGGGAGAATTGGGAATTTTTCTGATAGGAGATAAGGGTGTTTTTCCTTGGCGATATAAAATTCGCCCACCGGGGTTTATTAATTTGCAAATTCTTCCTCAGTTAGTTAAAAGAATGAAATTGGCTGATATTATGACGATACTAGGTAGTATAGATATCATTATGGGAGAAGTTGATCGTTAAAATGATAATTGAGACAACAGAAGTACAAGCTATCAATTCTTTTTCTAGATTGGAATCCTTAAAAGAGGTCTATGGGATCATATGGATGCTTATCCCTATTTTTACTCCTGTATTAGGAATCACAATAGGTGTATTAGTAATTGTTTGGTTAGAAAGAGAAATATCTGCAGGTATACAACAACGTATTGGTCCTGAATACGCAGGACCTTTGGGAATTCTTCAAGCTCTAGCAGATGGTACCAAATTACTTTTCAAAGAGAATCTTCTTCCATCTAGAGGAGATACTCGTTTATTCAGTATTGGACCATCTATAGCAGTCATATCAATTTTATTAAGTTATTTAGTAATTCCTTTTGGGTATCACCTTGT